TATATGTTTCGATGCAACAACAAGATGTTATTTGTAACAAGTAGTTTTGTTGGTTGGTTAATAGGTCACATTTTATTCATGAAATGCGTTGGCTTGGTATTAGTCTGGATACGGCAAAATTTGTATATTCGATCGATTATTCGATCGAATACGTACCTTCTTAATGTACTTATTCGAGCTATTAATGTACCTATTCTATCTAATAAGTACATTAATGGAATTATTCGATCTAAGAAGTATAAGAAGTACAAGGACTCTGTGTCAGAATTGAAGGACCTTGTGTCAGAATTGAAGTACTTTGTGTTAGACTTGATAGATTCTATGGATCGAATCTTTAGTATTCTCTTATTTATTAGCTGTGTCTACTCTTTAGGCAGAATGCCGTCACCCATTTTTAGTAGGAAACTGCAAGAAACCTCAAAAACGACAGAAAGAGATGTAGAAATAGAAACAACTTTCGAAACGAAAGGGACTAAACAGGAACAAGAGGGATTCACCGAAGAAGATCCTTCTCTTTCCCTTTTTTCAGAAGAAAGGGAAGATCCGGACAAAATCGATGAAACGGAAAGGATCCGAGTGAATGGAAAGGACAAAACAAAGGATGAATTCCACCTTCACTTAAAAGAAGAAGATAAAGACCTCTTCTGGTTTGAAAAACCCCCTGTGAGTCTTCTTTTCGACTATAAACGATGGAATCGCCCATTGCGATATATAAAAAATTATCGATTCGAACATGCTGTAAGAAATGAAATGTCACAATATTTTTTTTATACATGTCAAAGTGATGGAAAACGAAGAATTTCTTTTACATATCCATCCAGTTTATCAGCTTTTTTTGAAATGCTACGACAAAAAATGTATTTTTATTTTTTTACAACAAAAAAAATGGTCTGTGATGAACTGGATAAATTCTTCTATGATGAACTGCATAATTCTTATTGTTGGATTTATACCAATGAAAAAAAATGGAGGAGCCTAAGTAACGAGTTTAGAGATAGAATTGAAGCCCTAGACAGAGGATCTCCTTATCTGGATGTACTCGAAAAAAAGACTCGATTATGCAATAATAAAACTAAAGAAGAATACTTGCCTAAAATATATGATCCTCTCTTAAACGGATCCTATCGTGGAATAATTAACAAATTTTATTTACCTTCAATCCTAAATGAAACTGCAGTCAAAAATTCGATAGAGACAAATTTTATAAATAAACTCAATAAAGTTCATAGTATCCTTCTTTTTAAGGGTAAGGAACTTAATGTTCATAATTTTGAAGAATTGTACCAGAAATTGGAAGGGAAAATAGCTACATTGGAAGAGAAATTGGTCCAGAAATTGGACCAGAAATTGGAAGAGAAATTGGGACAGAAAATATATACATTGGATAAAAAATCATTAGCAAGAGAATTGAGTCTTTTAATTGATGAATTTGCTGAAGAATCAACATCAAATTTGAAAGGAATTTCTTTATTTCCGGAACAAAGACGAATTGATTCAGAAGATCCAGAAAAAGTTTTGAAATTTTTAATCGAAAGAGTCATAATTGATCCCATCATTCAAACAATATGCGATGCAGCCATAATTCCTCCCATGGAAAAAACAACTCGAAAAAAATCGATTGGAATAAATAAAAAAGTTCCCCGATGGTCATACAAATTATTCAGCGAGGTAGAACAACTCGGAAAAACTGCAACAACGGAAGAGGGGGAAGAGTGGATAGTAGATCATCAAATTCGCTCGAGGAAAGCGAAACGTATAGTTCTTTTTACGCAGGGTCCAGAGAATGCCGACCCTAGTATCAAAGCTATGACGAAGCCTGATGAAATAGAAGAAGTGGATATGATAGATTATCCCTATGAAGCGGATTTTCGTCGAGACATAATCACAGGTTCTATGCGTGTTCAAAGACGTAAAACCCTTACGGGGAAAATGTTTTTCTTATATCCGTATTCCCCGCTTTTTTTCGACAGAGTAGGATTTTATTGGGATGTTCTTTTCGAACCATTCATATTATCAGTAATTGAGATTTCCGACCTAATACAAGACATTTTTAGAAAGGGTATAAAAGGAAGCGTAGCAAAAAGAATAAAGAGGTTGAAAAAACAAAAAAAAATGTACATGGAGGAAAACAAAAGCTACGAAGAAATTAAAAAAGAAGTCAATGAAATGGAAAAGGGGCAGGACGGGCAGACGGAAATGCAACGAATAGAAAGGACACGAGAAAAAATATCAGACCTCTATGATATCCTTATTTATGCTCATGGAATAAGAGCTTTTATTTTACTAATTCAGTCGAGGCTTAGACAATCTATTGTATTACCTTCATTGATACTAGCTAAAAATATTGTCCGTTTCTTATTACGCCAAGAGTCCGAGTGGGAGCAGGATATAAGGGAGATGAATCGAGAAGTGTATGTTATATGCACCTATAATGGTATGCCAGTACTAGAACCAGGAAGAAACGGAATTTTTCCTCAAAACTGGGCTACAGAGGGTATACAAATAATGATACGATTTCCTTTCCGTCTGAAACCTTGGCACCGATCTAAGATACGACCTTCTCGTAGGGATCCAAATCCAAAGCAGGAAAGTCCTGCTGCTTTTTTAACGATTTGGGGACTGGAAACTGACCGTCCTTTTGGTTCTCCTCTCGTAGGACTTGGTATTTTGTTTTGTTATTATTTTGGACCCCCTTTGAAAAAACTCCAAAAAGCAATTCTAAAATGGAGTTTTCGAGTTCTAAAAAGTTTCAAAGAAAGAACAAAATTCTTGTTTCTAAAGGTCCAAAAAGAACCAAAAAAATTGAGAGAGGATTCGAGTGAAATAAAAAAAGATTCTATAATAAATAATCAGATTATTCATGAATCATCCATTCAAACCCGATCTATGGATTGGACAAATTATTCACTGACAGAAAGAAAAATGAAAGATCTGACTGATAGAACAAGCACAATCAGAAATCAAATAGAAAGAATTACAAAAGACAAGAAAAATGGATTTCGAACTCTAAAGAAAAATATTAGTCCTAACAAAACAAGTTATGGTGCTCAAAAATTAGCATCACTAAAAAATATTTTTCAGATATTAAAAAGAAGAAATGATCGATTAATCCGTAAATCACATTGTTTTATAAAATGGATCGTGGAAAGGATATACACGGATATCCTTCTAGAGAGCTTTCCATATATCATTAATCGTCTTACTAATAGTCTTTATAGGCCCATGATCATTATAAAACTTTTTCGTAAATTAAAAAAAAAAGATTTTTTTGATACAAAAGAGAAAAAGATAATTGAGCGTATTTCAACTATACAAAAAAAACTTTCACCTTCTCGTATTCGTTATAAGATTCAGACAAAGTCGGAGGTTTCTTTTAAATTATCCCTCGTGTCACAGGCCTATGTATTTTACAAATTATCACAAACCCAGGTTATTAACTTGTATAAGTTACGATCTGTCTTTCAATATGACGGAGCATCTTTATTTCTTAAGAATGAAATAAAAGATTATTTTCGAAGACAAGGAATAATTTCTTCCGAATTAAAGCATAAGAAACTTCAGAATTCTGGAATGAATCAATGGAAAAATTGGTTAAAGAGTCATTATCCATACGATTTATCTGAGCTAAAATGGTCTAAATTAGTACCGCAAAAATGGCGAAATAGAGTCAATCAACATTGTAGGGTTGAAAATAAAAATTTAATCAAACGGGATTCATCTGAAAGAGAGGAAAAGGTTTCGTTATTGCTAAATAAAAATGATCATTTTCAAAAAATGTATAGATATGATCTTTTAGCATATCAATCGATTTATTATGAAGATAAGAAGGACTCATATAATTACAACATACATAAACCGAAATTTGTTGATATGGGGGGGAGTATCCCTATTACTAATTTTATAAGAAAAGATTATTTTATGTATATAAAAAATCCAGATAGAAAATTTTTTGATACGAAAGGTCTTTTTTATCTCAAAATTAATAAAGATAAAGAAATCAACCCATCCAATCAAAAGGGTTTCTTTTCTTTTTTTGATTGGATGGGAATGAATGAAGAAAGACTAAATCGTCCTGTATCGAAGCCGATACCTTGGTTATTCCCACAATTTGAGTTATTTTTGAATGTATATAAAATGAAACCCGGGTTTATACCAATTCATTCACTTATTTTTCATTTTAATGAAGATGTTAGTCAAAATAAAAATATCACTAAAAATAAAAAAGGGGATCTTATACTATCAAAAGAAAAAAAATATTTTGAATTAGAGAATCAAGAAGAAAAAAAAACCATAGGTCAAAGAGATCTCGCATCAGATGCCCAAAACCGAGGGAACCCTGAATCTGTTCTCTCAAACCAACAAAAATATATGGAAGAACTTTATACGAAATCAGATATGAAAATGGGTAGAACGAAAAATCAACCCAAAAGCATTTGGACTTGGGAAATCGACTTAGATGCGTTCATGAAAGGATCTTTTGCTTTGCAATTGAAATGGCTGCTGAGTCCTTTGACTACGGAATTATTCGATTATGCGCTGTCCGTACTTGAATGGGAAAAGGAAAGCAGAATGACAACAAAGTTTGGTTTCGGCTTTATTAAGAAGGAGGAGTTAACTCTGGATCCAATGCTAATCCGGGATTTGAATCTTTCAAAAATCCTAAAAGAGGGAATATTTATTATCGAACCAGTTCGTATACCTGTAAAACATAATGTAGAATTTCTTATGTATCAAACCATAAGGATTTCTTTGGTTCATGAGATTAAACAAAAAAATAATAAAAAAAGATACAGAGAAAATATGGATAAGAATCATTTTGAGGAATCGATTGCAAGACATCAAATGATGACGAAAAATAGAAACAAAAATCATTATGATTTGCTTGTTCCTGAAAATATTTTATCGTCTAGACGGCGTAGAGAATTGAGAATTCTAAGTTGTTTCAATTCAAGGAATAGCAATTGTGTGGATAAAAATGCAGTATTTTGCAATGGGAACAAGGTAAAAACCTGTGGTCAATTTTTGGATGCAAGCAAAGATCTTGATAGAGATAAAATGAAATTCATTCAATTAAAATTCTTTCTTTGGCCCAATTATCGATTAGAAGATTTAGCTTGTATGAATCGCTATTGGTTTGATACTAATAATGGTAGTCGTTTCAGTATGTTAAGGATACATATGTATCCACGATTGCAAATTGATTGATGATACAATTGTCTTCCCCATATATCGGGTGGATAAATAGCTGCGCACATGCCTTGTCTTACATCCTTTTTTTATACATGAATCCTAATTCAATGACGTATCAATTCGATCATAAAATGACTCAATAAGGAAATTAGGATTGATTCTTGTGTATACCAGATCAAAATACCTCGCATTATTATTACTGATCGGTAAAATTCATATTCGTAAAATAAAAATAGTAAATTAATAAAAAAATTAACGAATCGAATAAATACAAAAAAAGATAGGAAGAAAAATTCATTCATGTCAGTTATTTTGCAAGAAAAAAAGAAGGGATCTGTTGAATTTCAAGTATTATCTTTCACCAATAAGATACGGAGACTTAGCTCACATTTAGAATTACATAAAAAAGACTATTCATCTCAGAGAGGTCTACGAAAAATTTTGGGAAAACGTCAACGACTTCTGGTTTATTTTGAAAAAAAAAATAGAGTACGTTATAACGAATTAATTAGTCAATTGAATATTCGAGCGATAAAAAAACGTTAATTTGAACAATTATTTTCTTTGCTTTAGTCGATCTTCAATTGTTATGAACTTCTTTTCGTTTTCAGTAATTCATGGAAGAAGAAATAAAGAAAAAACTTATGACTGGACCAGTTACAAGAAAAGATCTAATGATAGTCAATATGGGACCTCAACACCCATCAATGCATGGCGTTCTTCGACTAATTGTTACTTTAGATGGCGAAGATGTTATTGACTGTGAACCAATATTAGGTTATTTGCACAGAGGGATGGAAAAAATTGCGGAAAACCGAACAATTATACAATATTTGCCTTATGTAACACGTTGGGATTATTTAGCTACTATGTTTACAGAAGCAATAACTATAAATGCACCAGAACAATTAGGAAATATTCAAGTACCAAAAAGAGCTAGCTATATCCGAGTTATTATGTTGGAGTTGAGTCGTATAGCTTCTCATTTATTATGGCTTGGGCCTTTTATGGCGGATATTGGCGCACAGACCCCCTTCTTCTACATTTTCAGAGAAAGAGAATTGATATATGATCTATTCGAAGCTGCCACTGGCATGAGAATGATGCATAATTATTTTCGTATCGGAGGGGTCGCTGCCGATTTACCTTATGGCTGGATAGATAAATGTTTGGATTTCTGTGAGTATTTTTTAACAGCAATTGCTGAATATCAAAAGCTTATTACGCGAAATCCTATTTTTTTAGAACGGGTTGAAGGGGTGGGTATTATTGGCGGAGAAGAGGCAATAAATTGGGGGTTGTCCGGACCAATGTTACGGGCTTCCGGAATACAATGGGATCTTCGTAAAGTTGATCATTATGAATGTTATGAAGAATTTGATTGGGAAGTTCAATGGCAGAAGGAGGGCGATTCGTTAGCTCGTTATTTAATCCGAATTGGTGAAATGGTGGAATCTGTCAAAATTATTCAGCAAGCTCTAGAAGGAATTCCGGGGGGGCCCTATGAGAATTTAGAAGTCCGACGCTTTAATAGAGTAAGAGATCTTGAGTGGAATAATTTTGAATATCGCTTTATTAGTAAAAAACCAGCCCCCACATTTGAGTTATCAAGACAAGAACTTTATGTAAGAGTCGAAGCGCCAAAGGGCGAATTAGGAATTTATTTGATAGGAGATCAGAGTGCTTTTCCATGGAGATGGAAAATCCGCCCGCCGGGTTTTATCAATTTGCAAATTCTTCCTCAGTTAGTCAAAGGAATGAAATTGGCCGATATTATGACAATACTAGGTAGCATAGATATCATTATGGGAGAAATTGATCGTTGAAATGATAATTGATACAACAGGAGTATACGCTATCAATTCTTTTTCTATATTGGAATCCTTAAAAGAAGTCTATAGGACTATATGGATGCTTGTACCTATTGTGCTTCTTATTTTGGGAATCACAATAGGTGTACTAGTCATTGTGTGGTTAGAAAGAGAAATATCCGCAGGGATACAACAACGTATTGGACCTGAATATGCCGGCCCCTTAGGAATTCTTCAAGCTCTAGCAGATGGAACAAAACTACTTTTCAAAGAGAACCTTCTTCCATCAAGAGGTGATAGGAGTTTATTTAGTGTTGGACCCTCCATAGCAGTCATATCAATTCTACTAAGTTATTCAGTAATTCCTTTTAGCTATCGACTTATTCTAGTCGATATCAGTAATGGTGTTTTTTTATGGATTGCCATTTCAAGTATTGCTCCCATTGGACTTCTTATGTCAGGATATGGATCAAATAATAAATATTCCTTTTTAGGCGGTCTACGGGCTGCTGCCCAATCCATTAGTTATGAAATACCATTAACTCTATCCGTGTTATCAATATCTCTGCGTGTGATTCGTTGAGGCATAAAATTTCCAAAAATTTTTTGAGAGTTTTCTAAGAATGAACGAAAATACATTGAATAGATAACTTTTTTATTCAACTTTCGAGTTGATGAACTAAACCAGATAGTTATAGGAGTGAAAGAAAACAGCTTCGAAATTCGCAGTAAAAAAATTGAGTCTCATTTCCTATGTACAAGAATTACGCTAAAGGTAATATAAGCAAAGCAAATAGAAGCAGCAAAGAAAAAAATTTACCCCAAGACTGGTTACTTAGTTATCATGGCTTGAAGCGGGTTAAACAGATCCATTCTTTAGAGTTCGTGCTATCGTTTATATCTATCACTATACATGATACGAATTGTCGAAAAGATTGAGCAAAACTGAGTGGATGGTTAGGAACACCAAGGTACACAAAGGGTTAGTAATAGAGATTTTATAAGTTATCGGAAAAAATTCCACATATAACGAAATACTAATTGGGGCTTTAAATTAGTAGAAATGATCAAGTAGTACTCCCCAGAATTCCGATCCAGAGTATGCTGCTATCCACCGAAAAATGAATGACTATCAGGAACGAAGTAATCCTTTACTTCCTTTTTTTATGAATAAAAAAATAGAAAGAATCGAATTGATAAATTCTTTATTATTCTTGCTTTTCTATAACTGTATTAAGATTAAAATGAAAAAATATTAATTAATTTCATAAAAAAAAGTAAAGGATGAGATCAATTCAGACGCCCTTTAGTATAGCAGACAGAATTCCATTGGTTTAATTCGGGACCTTTCGATTACTTTTGACTCTATCTATCCTACAAAAATTTCAAGATTAAAGAATATCGAAGCAGTCCTTAAATTTATCTGGGACCCTCGAGGAGCCGTATGAGGTGAAAATCTCATGTACGGTTCTGTAATAGCGATGATAATTGTGATCTTATCACCGACTAGAATTATCTAACAGTTTAAGTACAGTTGATATAGTTGAAGCACAGTCCAAATACGGTTTATGGGGGTGGAATTTGTGGCGTCAACCGATAGGATTTCTCGTTTTTATAATTTCTTCTCTAGCCGAATGTGAAAGATTGCCTTTTGATTTGCCAGAAGCGGAGGAAGAATTAGTAGCAGGTTATCAAACAGAATATTCAGGTATTAAATTTGGTTTATTTTATGTTGCTTCCTATCTAAATCTACTAGTTTCTTCATTATTTGTAACAATTCTTTACTTAGGAGGCTGGAATTTCTCTATTCCGTACATATCCGTTCCTGACCTATTTGGAATAGATGGGGTCTTTGAAACAACAATTGGTATTTTCATTACACTAGCAAAAACTTTTTTGTTCTTGTTCATTTCTATCACAACAAGATGGACCTTACCTAGACTGAGAATGGACCAATTATTCAATTTTGGGTGGAAATTTCTTTTACCTATTTCTTTAGGTAATTTATTATTAACAACTTCTTCCCAACTACTTTCACTATAATATAAGCAAAATCTAATATTTTATATTCACTAGTAACTAGATTGATAACTTGTACCAAACAAGAAAAAGAAACAAAAAAAAAATTATCGATATTTAGGATATGTTCCCTATGGTAACTGGGTTCCTTAATTATGGTCAACAAACAGTACGGGCGGCTAGGTACATTGGTCAAGGTTTTCTGATTACCTTATCCCATGCGAATCGTTTACCTGTAACTATTCAATACCCTTATGAAAAATTAATCACATCAGAACGTTTTCGCGGTCGAATCCACTTTGAATTCGATAAATGCATTGCTTGTGAGGTATGTGTTCGTGTATGTCCTATAGATCTACCTGTTGTAGATTGGAAATTGGAAACTGATATTCGAAAGAAACGGTTGCTTAATTACAGTATTGATTTCGGAATCTGTATATTTTGCGGTAATTGCGTTGAGTATTGTCCAACAAATTGTTTATCAATGACTGAAGAATACGAGCTTTCGACATATGATCGTCATGAATTAAATTATAATCAAATTGCTTTAGGCCGTTTACCAATATCAATAATTGACGATTACACAACTCGAACTATCTCGAATTGGCCTCAATTCAATAAAAAAGAAATACCTTGATAAATTCAAGAACCCTTTTTTTTTACTAAACTAAAAACTAAGGTTGTATATAAATTTAACAGGTTTTTTCGTTGTGAATAACGAAATTTTAAATAACACCTATTGATCTGATTGGTTCATGAAAATAGCAGATTTACTTGGACTTTTTTAATGTAATTATTTTAACTAGATTCGAGCTAGCCTTTCAGATAAAGAATATGGTTTGTACACTAGCTGTACCTACATAAATTCGCACCCATTCGATTAGAATCGCATTCAACTAGGAATGTGTTTTAAATAACTCAACTTAAACTTATTTTCTCCTGGTCAGTTCAATAAGATCATGAAAGAGTCTGATTTTTGATATCTTTTTTTCATCGAATGGATTTACCTGGACCAATACATGATTTTCTTTTAGTCTTTCTGGGATCAGGTCTTATATTAGGAGGCCTAGGGGTTATATTATTTACCAATCCCATTTTTTCTGCTTTTTCGTTGGGATTGGTTTTTGTTTGTATATCTTTATTCTATATTCTAGCAAACTCTCAGTTTGTAGCTTCTGCGCAACTCCTTATTTACGTAGGAGCTATAAATGTTTTAATCATATTTGCTGTAATGTTCATCAACGGGTTAGAATATGACAAAAATTTTCGTCTTTGGACTCTTGGAGACGGAATTACTTTGTTAGTTTGTACCAGTATTTTTGTTTTTTTAATTACTACTATTTTAAATACGTCATGGTACGGAATTATTTGGACTACAAAATTAAACCAGATTATAGAACAAGATTTGATAAATAATAGTCAACAAATTGGAATTCATTTATCAACAGATTTTTTTCTCCCATTTGAACTCATTTCGATAATTCTTTTAGTTGCTTTGATAGGTGCAATTGCCGTGGCCCGTCAATAGGATTCAAATCTTAAAAAGCGTCACTCCAAATAAAACTTTATTATATTTCTCTTTTATCGTATACATTTTCATTCAATTCTATTTGAATTGATGTATAAATATAAATGTCAATCTATTACTACCATACTTCTTTGCTTTGTATTTGTTTGTTATATTCGAGTGAATGCTATTTTTGTTCATATTGACATAAATCAAGATTGATAAGGAGTTACTCAATGATGCTCGAACATGTACTTGTTTTGAGTGCTTATTTATTTTCTATCGGTATCTATGGATTAATCACAAGCCGAAATTTAGTTCGAGCTCTTATGTGTCTTGAACTTATCTTGAATGCGGTTAATCTTAACTTCGTAACATTTTCTGACTTTTTTGATAGTCGTCAACTAAAAGGAAACATTTTCTCTATTTTTGTTATAGCTATTGCAGCCGCTGAAGCAGCTATTGGACCGGCTATTGTTTCGGCAATTTATCGTAACAGAAAATCAACTCGTATTAATCAATCGAATTTGTTGAATAAGTAGTATAAATTTTTTATTATAGAAATTTGAAGAGTAGTTATCAATTAACATTAGATTACTAGGTAATCTTAAAAAATGTAAGAAATCAAAGTATTTTGGACCTCTTTTATAAACCGACCCAGAAATAAGTTGATTCAACAAATTCTGGTGAATCATCGATTCGTCTGGTCTTTGCATATGTAATTAATTTACATACAATACAGGGTTATACTAGATCGAAATTCATGAGATTCAAACAAAAGGTATAGATCCAATGTCACATTCAGTAAAGATTTATGATACATGTATAGGATGTACTCAATGTGTCCGAGCCTGCCCCACAGATGTATTAGAAATGATACCTTGGGATGGGTGTAAAGCTAAACAAATAGCTTCCGCCCCAAGAACAGAGGACTGTGTTGGTTGTAAGAGATGCGAATCCGCCTGTCCAACCGATTTTTTGAGTGTTCGAGTTTATTTATGGCATGAAACAACTCGCAGTATGGGTCTAGCTTATTAATACGTTCCAGAAAACTCCACTTGAATCCTTTTGATTTTTGTTTACCGACAAAAACCCGCGCTCGAAATGAAATATATATTATTTTGTTTCGAGTACGGGTTTTTTAGTCCAAATGTATTTTGTCTTTACCACGAATTTTTTTCCTTGGTTAACCTTAATTGTAGTTTTTCCTATATTTGCGGGTTCATTAATTTTCTTTCTACCCCATAGGGGTAATAAGGTAATTAGGTGGTATACTATGTGTATATGTATATTAGAATTCCTCCTAACAATCTATGTATTCTGTTATCATTTCCAACCGGATGATCCATTAATACAATTGGCTGAAGATTATAACTGGATTCGCTTTTTTGATTTCCACTGGAGGTTGGGAATAGACGGGCTTGCTATAGGACCCGTTTTACTGACCGGATTCATCACGACTTTAGCTACTTTAGCGGCTTGGCCAATTACTCGGGATTCCCGATTGTTCCATTTCTTGATGTTAGCAATGTATAGTGGTCAAATAGGATTATTTTCTTCTCGCGACCTTTTACTTTTTTTTCTAATGTGGGAGTTAGAATTAATTCCCGTTTATTTACTTTTATCCATATGGGGAGGAAAAAAACGTCTATATTCAGCTACAAAGTTTATTTTGTACACTGCGGGGGGCTCCATTTTTATGTTAATGGGAGTTTTGGGTATCGGGTTATATGGTTCTAATGAACCAACATTAAATTTGGAAACGTTAGCTAATCAACCATATCCTGTGGGATTAGAAATAATATTCTATATTGGATTTCTTATTGCTTTTGCTGTCAAATCGCCAATTATACCTCTACATACATGGTTACCGGATACCCATGGAGAAGCACATTATAGTACTTGTATGCTTTTAGCAGGAATCCTATTAAAAATGGGAGCATATGGATTGGTTCGGATCAATATGGAATTATTACCTCACGCTCATTCTATATTTTCTCCTTGGTTGATAATAGCAGGTACAATACAAATAATCTATGCAGCTTCAGCATCTTCGGGGCAACGTAATTTAAAAAAAAGAATAGCATATTCCTCTGTATCTCATATGGGTTTCATAATTATAGGAATTTGTTCTATAACTGATACGGGATTCAACGGGGCCATTTTACAAATAATCTCTCATGGATTTATCGGTGCTGCGCTTTTTTTCCTAGCAGGAACGAGTTATGATAGAATACGTCTTGTTTATCTCGACGAAATTGGCGGAATAGCCATTTCAATGCCAAAAATATTCACACTTTTCAGTACTTTTTCGATGGCTTCCCTTGCGTTACCGGGCATGAGTGGTTTTTTTGCCGAATTAATAGTATTTTTTGGAATAATTACCAGTCAAAATTTTTTTTTCATGCCAAAAGTACTAATGACTTTTGGCATGGCAATTGGAATGATATTAACTCCTATTTATTTATTATCTATGTTACGCCAAATGTTCTATGGATACAAGTTATTAAATAGTGCAAACTCTTCGTTTTTGGATTCGGGTCCGCGAGAGTTATTTGTTTCACTCGCTATCTTTCTACCAGTAATAGGTATTGGCATTTACCCGGATTTCGTTCTCTCACTATCAGTTGAGAAGGTCGAAGCTATTCTATCTAATTTTTTTTTATAGATAGTTTTCATTTGAAATTAGCTTTTTTACGTAACTCAAAAAAACGAATTAGAATTTCAAATAGTTTGACGTTTGTGAGAACCATTTGAATCACTATACTACTTGATTGAAATGGTTCTCGACGAGACTTGCTTGTTTTTATATGTCTATGGGATATCCTCTGTCCTATAGTTATATTCGTCAGGTTCGGTTCTTTCTTCAATTTAGGTGTTTTTTAATAGAAATGAACCATAACTGTGTAATCCTATTCCTAATAAATTGACCCCAAAATAGCATATCCAAATTATAAGAAATCCTATAGAAGCCACAATTGCAGAATTTTCACTTTTCAAATTTCTATTTGTTTTAAGATGTAAAAAAATAGCGAATATGGTCCAAGTAATAAATGCCCACGTTTCTTTTGGATCCCAATTCCAATATGATCCCCATGCTTCATTAGCCCATACGGCTCCGGAAAGGATACCTATGGTTAAAAAGAGAAATCCTAGGCTAATAACACGGAAACTCCAACGATCAAATTGTTCAATTAACTGGGACCTATAATAATTTCTAAGAGAAAAGAGATAAATGCTTTGGAAAATCTTGTTTTCTTCATTCATGTATTGGATCTTCCCGAAGAACAAAGACTCGTTTAATAAAAGTTTTTTTTTACTAAAAAGACTTATATTGTTTTGAAATGTAATGACTAGAAGGGCTACTGATAATAATGATCCACATAAAAGGGCTGCATAGGCCAATATCATCATACTTACATGCATCATTAACCACTGGGATTGGAGAGCGGGTACTAATATTGTGGATTGTTTCATTTGAGCTAAAAAGCCTGAAGTAGCAAAGCCTTGGGTAAAAATAGCACCGGGCGCTGTTATTGCACTTACAAATTTTTTAAGTTTTTTAAAATAAGGAATCATATAAATAATATAAAAACTCCACGAAAGGAAGATTAATGATTCATATAAATCACTTAACGGGAAATGCCCAGAATAAATCCAACGAATACCTAATAATCCTGTTATACAGGAAAAAGTAAGTATCATCCCCTTTTCTAATGAATCATCTAGTTCTACTATTTCGTTGACTACTAAAGTTATTAAATGAATTGTAATTACAATTGAAACGATCGAAAAGGAAATATGATTGAAAAGGTGCTCTAAAGTTAAAAATATCATAAGAATATATATATAAAGAAAAGAGATCCCTCACTCAATTACAAATCATGAAATAGAAATTAAGAATTCATCTCATTGTGATTATTATTCATTCTCGGACTATTAGATTTCGTTTTAGAATTTTTAAAAGCTGTGCCGCTACTCGGACTCGAACCGAGATGCTCTAGCACTGCTTCCTAAGAGCAGCGTGTCTACCGATTTCACCATAGCGGCTTGTTTGAAATCATAATAGCCTATTTGTCTTTAATCGTCGAGATTGAAAGAGTCAATTCAATGGTGTCAATGGCGATATTTTTATAAACTATAATACATTAAAAATTTTTGGACTAAAAAAAGCATTCAAATCGTAATTTGAATGTTCAATCAGAATACTTTTCTTTTGCGGGTTAGTGTCCGTTATAGTCAATCAATAAGATTTCCTATAGTTTATGTTTTCTTGAAATCGAAGTAACTATACCTTCAAGTCATAGATGTAACTAAAAGCTTTTTTGTTTACTCTTTTATATATAATAATATAAAAAATAGATATAAAATTTTAATTTCCTATTGGAATCAGCCGGTTGATGGGGAAAGTAAGAATCCCCATCCCAGAAATGATAAAATATACTAAAAAAAGAAGAGTAGTGAAATTTTCTAGTTTTCAAACAAAAGTACCGTATACAGACAGACCTATTTTGACTTTACATATCATAAGAGAGAAGCAAGGTCTATTTGATGTTGATCAGTTCAAAAAGTAGCATTAATGAATATAAAGCATTAATTCTATATTTTAAATTTAAATGATTGATTTTTTTTATGAATATAAATGCTAAAGGAAATTTTTTATAATTTTTTTTGAGTCAGATCAATTCATATTATTCTAACATTTGATTACTTATTTTTCGTATAAAAAAGCTTTTTGAATTCCCGGTAGAAAGAGATTTCGCTAATGAAAAAGCTTTTAATGCTGCCGAATGTCCTTTTCTTTTCCAAATATTTTTACGAATACGCTTTTTGGAAATTGAAGTACGCTTTTTTGGAACTGCCATTCAAAAATAAATAGGTTATTCGTTGTTATAGTTGGATGTGAAAGACATCTATTATTCAAAGCAAAGGGATCTTTCTGTCCTATTTTTTGATTATAGACCCTTTTTCGATTCTTATTCTAAGTTTTTTTATAAAAGATCTTAAAAAAACTAGAAATATCTGAAAATTACATATCAGATTATAAGAGATGCCCTTTTTTCTTATTCAAATTTCTAGTTATAGAATACGATGTACCATAAAAAAGAAAATCACGAAGCAAACTTTAGATTTCTATTTTTTTATGTGACTTTTCTTTATATTGTATTTCACATTTTATTTACATGTCATATAATAAAGACATCTAAGGTTTTAAATAAAATCATTTTAGAAGAGTTAACTATTCTGTACCTAATTAACTAATGGAAAACTTGACTCTTTTTAAGAAATACACGGCATTTTTTTCTTTTCTTATTTTTTTATTAAATATTGAAATGAGACTGGTTATTTAGTTTAAAGTAGACATAATTTGATATGTTTTTATCAATTTTAAAATTTTATGTTATGTAAAGTCAAAAGTAAAGTCTTAGCTAGTACAGAAAAATAGAAATATGCTTTATTGGACTAAAAGACAATTAATGAATTTTACAGAGAACTAATAACTAAGTCCGAATAAACAAATTTATTTCAAATAGTTCGTCATTTTTTACTTAAATTAGGTTTTTAATCGATCTTGTGATTCATATCAGTATCAGACTTACGTACTTCTGTGTTTGGTCTAATTTTTTATCATTTTTCTATCTATGGATTGATCAAAATAATAATGATAATGAAAAGTATAAATTTTTGATATTATCTATATTGATAGGTTTCAATAGTTTAAGAAATTTTCAATAGTTTATTTAATTAATAACCTACGTATTTACTTTCATTAATAACTATTTGGTCATTTGACCAACGAGAACTTCTTGAGTTCAATAGGAATAAAATCCTTATTCTAAAAATTTCGATTTTGAATAGAAATAAAATTCTATTATCGAATATCTTAATTTTTTTATTGATCTCTTTCGAAAGAGGTAAGAGCCGGTAAATCGAAAATCAAATTTTATTTTTTATGGAACATATATACCAATATGCATGGATCATACCTTTTATTCCACTTACAGTTCCTTTGTTAATCGGAGCGGGGCTTCTTCTTTTTCCGAAAACAACAAAAAATCTTCGGCGTATGTGGGCTTTTCCTAGTATTTTGTTGTTAAGTATAGTTATGATTTTTTCAATGAAATTGTCTATTCAGCAAATAAATAGCAGTTCTATCTATCAATCTGTATGGTCTTGGACCATCAATAATGATTTTTCTTTAGAGTTCGGTTCCCTGGTTGATCCACTTACTTCTATTATGTCACTGTTAATCACTACTGTTGGTATTCTAGTTCTTATTTATAGTGATAATTATATGTCTCATGATCAAGGATATTTGAGATTTTTTGCTTATCTGAGTTTTTTCAATACTTCTATGCTTGGCTTAGTTACTAGTTCGAATTTTATACAAATTTATTTTTTTTGGGAATTAGTTGGAATGTGTTCGTATTTATTAATAGGTTTTTGGTTTACACGGCCTGTTGCAGCAAATGCTTGTCAAAAAGCGTTTGTGACTAACCGTGTAGGGGATTTTGGTTTATTATTAGGAATTTTAGGTCTTTATTGGTTAACAGGCAGTTTTGAATTTCGAGATTTGTTCGAAATATTCAATACCTCGATTTATAACAATGAAGTTCGTTTTTTAGTTGGAACTGTATGTACTTTTTTATTGTTTGCTGGTGCAGTTGCCAAATCCGCCCAATTCCCCCTTCATGTATGGTTACCTGATGCTATGGAAGGTCCTACTCCTATTTCAGCTCTTATACATGCTGCTACTATGGTAGCTGCGGGGATTTTTCTTATCGCTCGACTTTTTCCTCTTTTGATAGTAATCCCCTCCATACTACATCTAATCGCTTTGATAGGTATAATAACAGTCATTTTAGGAGCTACTTTGGCTCTTGCCCAAAAAGATATTAAGAGAAGTTTAGCTTATTCTACAATGTCTCAACTGGGGTATATGATGTTAGCGCTAGGTATGGGGTCTTATCGAGCTGCTTTATTTCATTTGATTACTCATGCTTACTCAAAAGCATTATTGTTTTTAGGATCTGGTTCTATTATTCATTCTATGGAAGCTATTGTTGGGTATTCTCCAGATAAAAGCCAAAATATGGTTTTTATGGGGGGTTTAAAAAAACACGTGCCAATCACAAAAACTGCTTTTTTATTAGGTACACTTTCTCTTTCTGGTATTCCACCTCTTGCTTGTTTTTGGTCCAAAGATGAAATTCTTAATGATACTTGGTTGTATTCACCAATTTTCGCAATAATAGCCTGGGCTACAGCAGGATTAACTGCATTTTATATGTTTCGCATCTATTTACTTACGTTTGAGGGTCATTTAAACGTGAATTTTCAAAATTACAATGGAAAAAAAAGTAGTTCTTTCTATTCAATATCTTTATGGGGTCAAGACGGAATGAAACCTATTAACAAAAATTTTCGTTTAGTCACTTTGTTACAAAAAAAAAATAACGCAAGTTTTTCTAAGAATCTACACGAAAATAGAAAAAAAATCATGCAATCCTTTCTTATTATTAAAAATTGGGACAATAAAAAATTTGCGCTATATCCTCATGAATCGGGTAATACTATGTTATTCCCTCTACTTGTATTGATTTTATTTACTTTGTTCGTTGGATTCCTAGGAATTCCTTTCAATCAAGAAGGCATAGATTTGGATATCTTGTCCAAGTGGTTAACCCCGCCTGTAAACCTTTTACAGCAAAAATTTTTTGATTGGCCTGAATTTGTGATAAATGCAACCCTTTCGGTTAGTATAGCTTATTCTGGAATAGCTATTGCGTCTTTTTTATATAAACCCATTTATTCGTCATTACAAAATTTTGCTTTAATTAATTTTTTTACCAAAAGGCATCCAACTAGGTTTTTTTCAGACAAAATAAAAAATTTAATATATGATTGGGCCCATCATCGTGGTTACATAGATGCTTTTTATACACTATACATAATTCGGAGTGTAAGAGGATTGTCCGAACTAGTTAATTTTTTTGACAGACGAGTAATTGATGGAATTCCAAATGGATTGGGTGTTGCAAGTTTTTTTTTAGGAGAAGGTCTTAAGTATGTAGGCGGGGGGCGTATTTCTTCCTATCTTTTTTTGTATTTATTCGATTCGTTAATTTTTTTATTAATTTACTATTTTTATTTTACGAATATGAATTTTACCGATCAGTAATAATAATGCGAGGTATTTTGATCTGGTATACACAAGAATCAATCCTAATTTCCTTATTGAGTCATTTTATGATCGAATTGATACGTCATTGAATTAGGATTCATGTATAAAAAAAGGATGTAAGACAAGGCATGTGCGCAGCTATTTATCCACCCGATATATGGGGAAGACAATTGTATCATCAATCAATTTGCAATCGTGGATACATATGTATCCTTAACATACTGAAACGACTACCATTATTAGTATCAAACCAATAGCGATTCATACAAGCTAAATCTTCTAATCGATAATTGGGCCAAAGAAAGAATTTTAATTGAATGAATTTCATTTTATCTCTATCAAGATCTTTGCTTGCATCCAAAAATTGACCACAGGTTTTTACCTTGTTCCCATTGCAAAATACTGCATTTTTATCCACACAATTGCTATTCCTTGAATTGAAACAACTTAGAATTCTCAATTCTCTACGCCGTCTAGACGATAAAATATTTTCAGGAACAAGCAAATCATAATGATTTTTGTTTCTATTTTTCGTCATCATTTGATGTCTTGCAATCGATTCCTCAAAATGATTCTTATCCATATTTTCTCTGTATCTTTTTTTATTATTTTTTTGTTTAATCTCATGAACCAAAGAAATCCTTATGGTTTGATACATAAGAAATTCTACATTATGTTTTACAGGTATACGAACTGGTTCGATAATAAATATTCCCTCTTTTAGGATTTTTGAAAGATTCAAATCCCGGATTAGCATTGGATCCAGAGTTAACTCCTCCTTCTTAATAAAGCCGAAACCAAACTTTGTTGTCATTCTGCTTTCCTTTTCCCATTCAAGTACGGACAGCGCATAATCGAATAATTCCGTAGTCAAAGGACTCAGCAGCCATTTCAATTGCAAAGCAAAAGATCCTTTCATGAACGCATCTAAGTCGATTTCCCAAGTCCAAATGCTTTTGGGTTGATTTTTCGTTCTACCCATTTTCATATCTGATTTCGTATAAAGTTCTTCCATATATTTTTGTTGGTTTGAGAGAACAGATTCAGGGTTCCCTCGGTTTTGGGCATCTGATGCGAGATCTCTTTGACCTATGGTTTTTTTTTCTTCTTGATTCTCTAATTCAAAATATTTTTTTTCTTTTGATAGTATAAGATCCCCTTTTTTATTTTTAGTGATATTTTTATTTTGACTAACATCTTCATTAAAATGAAAAATAAGTGAATGAATTGGTATAAACCCGGGTTTCATTTTATATACATTCAAAAATAACTCAAATTGTGGGAATAACCAAGGTATCGGCTTCGATACAGGACGATTTAGTCTTTCTTCATTCATTCCCATCCAATCAAAAAAAGAAAAGAAACCCTTTTGATTGGATGGGTTGATTTCTTTATCTTTATTAATTTTGAGATAAAAAAGACCTTTCGTATCAAAAAATTTTCTATCTGGATTTTTTATATACATAAAATAATCTTTTCTTATAAAATTAGTAATAGGGATACTCCCCCCCATATCAACAAATTTCGGTTTATGTATGTTGTAATTATATGAGTCCTTCTTATCTTCATAATAAATCGATTGATATGCTAAAAGATCATATCTATACATTTTTTGAAAATGATCATTTTTATTTAGCAATAACGAAACCTTTTCCTCTCTTTCAGATGAATCCCGTTTGATTAAATTTTTATTTTCAACCCTACAATGTTGATTGACTCTATTTCGCCATTTTTGCGGTACTAATTTAGACCATTTTAGCTCAGATAAATCGTATGGATAATGACTCTTTAACCAATTTTTCCATTGATTCATTCCAGAATTCTGAAGTTTCTTATGCTTTAATTCGGAAGAAATTATTCCTTGTCTTCGAAAATAATCTTTTATTTCATTCTTAAGAAATAAAGATGCTCCGTCATATTGAAAGACAGATCGTAACTTATACAAGTTAATAACCTGGGTTTGTGATAATTTGTAAAATACATAGGCCTGTGACACGAGGGATAATTTAAAAGAAACCTCCGACTTTGTCTGAATCTTATAACGAATACGAGAAGGTGAAAGTTTTTTTTGTATAGTTGAAATACGCTCAATTATCTTTTTCTCTTTTGTATCAAAAAAATCTTTTTTTTTTAATTTACGAAAAAGTTTTATAATGATCATGGGCCTATAAAGACTATTAGTAAGACGATTAATGATATATGGAAAGCTCTCTAGAAGGATATCCGTGTATATCCTTTCCACGATCCATTTTATAAAACAATGTGATTTACGGATTAATCGATCATTTCTTCTTTTTAATATCTGAAAAATATTTTTTAGTGATGCTAATTTTTGAGCACCATAACTTGTTTTGTTAGGACTAATATTTTTCTTTAGAGTTCGAAATCCATTTTTCTTGTCTTTTGTAATTCTTTCTATTTGATTTCTGATTGTGCTTGTTCTATCAGTCAGATCTTTCATTTTTCTTTCTGTCAGTGAATAATTTGTCCAATCCATAGATCGGGTTTGAATGGATGATTCATGAATAATCTGATTATTTATTATAGAATCTTTTTTTATTTCACTCGAATCCTCTCTCAATTTTTTTGGTTCTTTTTGGACCTTTAGAAACAAGAATTTTGTTCTTTCTTTGAAACTTTTTAGAACTCGAAAACTCCATTTTAGAATTGCTTTTTGGAGTTTTTTCAAAGGGGGTCCAAAATAATAACAAAACAAAATACCAAGTCCTACGAGAGGAGAACCAAAAGGACGGTCAGTTTCCAGTCCCCAAATCGTTAAAAAAGCAGCAGGACTTTCCTGCTTTGGATTTGGATCCCTACGAGAAGGTCGTATCTTAGATCGGTGCCAAGGTTTCAGACGGAAAGGAAATCGTATCATTATTTGTATACCCTCTGTAGCCCAGTTTTGAGGAAAAATTCCGTTTCTTCCTGGTTCTAGTACTGGCATACCATTATAGGTGCATATAACATACACTTCTCGATTCATCTCCCTTATATCCTGCTCCCACTCGGACTCTTGGCGTAATAAGAAACGGACAATATTTTTAGCTAGTATCAATGAAGGTAATACAATAGATTGTCTAAGCCTCGACTGAATTAGTAAAATAAAAGCTCTTATTCCATGAGCATAAATAAGGATATCATAGAGGTCTGATATTTTTTCTCGTGTCCTTTCTATTCGTTGCATTTCCGTCTGCCCGTCCTGCCCCTTTTCCATTTCATTGACTTCTTTTTTAATTTCTTCGTAGCTTTTGTTTTCCTCCATGTACATTTTTTTTTGTTTTTTCAACCTCTTTATTCTTTTTGCTACGCTTCCTTTTATACCCTTTCTAAAAATGTCTTGTATTAGGTCGGAAATCTCAATTACTGATAATATGAATGGTTCGAAAAGAACATCCCAATAAAATCCTACTCTGTCGAAAAAAAGCGGGGAATACGGATATAAGAAAAACATTTTCCCCGTAAGGGTTTTACGTCTTTGAACACGCATAGAACCTGTGATTATGTCTCGACGAAAATCCGCTTCATAGGGATAATCTATCATATCCACTTCTTCTATTTCATCAGGCTTCGTCATAGCTTTGATACTAGGGTCGGCATTCTCTGGACCCTGCGTAAAAAGAACTATACGTTTCGCTTTCCTCGAGCGAATTTGATGATCTACTATCCACTCTTCCCCCTCTTCCGTTGTTGCAGTTTTTCCGAGTTGTTCTACCTCGCTGAATAATTTGTATGACCATCGGGGAACTTTTTTATTTATTCCAATCGATTTTTTTCGAGTTGTTTTTTCCATGGGAGGAATTATGGCTGCATCGCATATTGTTTGAATGATGGGATCAATTATGACTCTTTCGATTAAAAATTTCAAAACTTTTTCTGGATCTTCTGAATCAATTCGTCTTTGTTCCGGAAATAAAGAAATTCCTTTCAAATTTGATGTTGATTCTTCAGCAAATTCATCAATTAAAAGACTCAATTCTCTTGCTAATGATTTTTTATCCAATGTATATATTTTCTGTCCCAATTTCTCTTCCAATTTCTGGTCCAATTTCTGGACCAATTTCTCTTCCAATGTAGCTATTTTCCCTTCCAATTTCTGGTACAATTCTTCAAAATTATGAACATTAAGTTCCTTACCCTTAAAAAGAAGGATACTATGAACTTTATTGAGTTTATTTATAAAATTTGTCTCTATCGAATTTTTGACTGCAGTTTCATTTAGGATTGAAGGTAAATAAAATTTGTTAATTATTCCACGATAGGATCCGTTTAAGAGAGGATCATATATTTTAGGCAAGTATTCTTCTTTAGTTTTATTATTGCATAATCGAGTCTTTTTTTCGAGTACATCCAGATAAGGAGATCCTCTGTCTAGGGCTTCAATTCTATCTCTAAACTCGTTACTTAGGCTCCTCCATTTTTTTTCATTGGTATAAATCCAACAATAAGAATTATGCAGTTCATCATAGAAGAATTTATCCAGTTCATCACAGACCATTTTTTTTGTTGTAAAAAAATAAAAATACATTTTTTGTCGTAGCATTTCAAAAAAAGCTGATAAACTGGATGGATATGTAAAAGAAATTCTTCGTTTTCCATCACTTTGACATGTATAAAAAAAATATTGTGACATTTCATTTCTTACAGCATGTTCGAATCGATAATTTTTTATATATCGCAATGGGCGATTCCATCGTTTATAGTCGAAAAGAAGACTCACAGGGGGTTTTTCAAACCAGAAGAGGTCTTTATCTTCTTCTTTTAAGTGAAGGTGGAATTCATCCTTTGTTTTGTCCTTTCCATTCACTCGGATCCTTTCCGTTTCATCGATTTTGTCCGGATCTTCCCTTTCTTCTGAAAAAAGGGAAAGAGAAGGATCTTCTTCGGTGAATCCCTCTTGTTCCTGTTTAGTCCCTTTCGTTTCGAAAGTTGTTTCTATTTCTACATCTCTTTCTGTCGTTTTTGAGGTTTCTTGCAGTTTCCTACTAAAAATGGGTGACGGCATTCTGCCTAAAGAGTAGACACAGCTAATAAATAAGAGAATACTAAAGATTCGATCCATAGAATCTATCAAGTCTAACACAAAGTACTTCAATTCTGACACAAGGTCCTTCAATTCTGACACAGAGTCCTTGTACTTCTTATACTTCTTAGATCGAATAATTCCATTAATGTACTTATTAGATAGAATAGGTACATTAATAGCTCGAATAAGTACATTAAGAAGGTACGTATTCGATCGAATAATCGATCGAATATACAAATTTTGCCGTATCCAGACTAATACCAAGCCAACGCATTTCATGAATAAAATGTGACCTATTAACCAACCAACAAAACTACTTGTTACAAATAACATCTTGTTGTTGCATCGAAACATATAAATGTTGACTAATCTGGCTAACATTGAACTTGGTAAAACGAAATGGTTGAATAATTGAAAAATGAGATTATTCAGGAATACACATTGAATGCTGAGATTACGCATTGAATTTCTGGTAGTCGATCCATAATCAAAATGATTGCTCCAGAAGAAATTAAACAAAAGATAGGGTAGAGCTAGGAAAGTTATTGTATGAGGTCTACCCAATGCTAGATGCAGAGGCGTATAATAGATCGATATGAACATCATGAGCTGTCCCATAATAAAACCTGTTGTTGCTGCTACCGTCTTCTCGGTTCCTTCTTCTCCTTCTTCCATAACCAGAGTTCGGAGAAGGACGAGATAGGAGGGCCCTATGGAGAATGTGGTCAGAAATCCATAATAGAGTCCGACCACAACGACCGAATTGACTATCTTCATGCATAAGTTACCTAGTAGAAAAAAAATCATGACAAACCCCCTTTGTGATTTTGCAATTTCTGAATTATGATTATTATATAATAAGTTTTTACCTTCTTATTATAAGATAATCTTTGACCTTATTATTTGACCTTATAAAATTCTATTATTTATATTATTCTATTTCTATTATTATTATATGAATATTATTATATTCTATACGATTCTATTATATATGATCAGTTTTTACCTTCTTATATGATAATTATTATAAGAATAAGATAATTGTTTAACTTATTTTATTCTAGATAGAAATAGAAAGAGATAGACCAGAAACGAGATCTCTTATGTCAATGACACAAAAGAGATATGAAATAAATGTAATTGGGATATGGATGGAATATAATGAAATAGAGCCGCTTTGAGGTTCCCTATGAAATGAGGCATGGAAGGGAGCCGCTACGAAGAAGTTTTGGGAGTTACGAAGGAAGCTTCGAGCTCATATG